AAAACGTCTTGTGAATCTTCTTTTCGACTCAAAGCGATGGAATCGACCATTTCGCTATATAAAAAATATTCGCTTTAATGATGGGAATCAAATAGTACGAAATGAAATGTCACAATATTTTTTTGACATATGCAAAAGTGATGGAAAAGAAAGCATCTGTTTTACATATCTCCCCAGTTTATCCATTTTTTTTGAAATAATAAAAAAAAGAATACCCCCCCCTACATGCGAAAAATCTTCAACTACTAAATTCTCCAATTCTTGGGTTTATACCAATAACAAAAAAGGGAAAAGTTTTAACAACGAGTTTATATATCGAATTGAAACTCTAGACAAAGAGTTTTTTTCTTTGAATATACTTGAAACAAAGACTCGATTATGTAATGACGATTATACAAAAGAATACTTATCAAAAAAAAACGACCCTTTCCTGAGCAGATCATATCGGAAAACAATCGACAAAAACTTTTCACCCGTAATCTTTAAAAAAACTTTGAGAAAACATTTCATAGAGAAATTGGGAATAAATCGAATTCATGGTATCCTTCTTTGGGATACTAATGGTCAAGAATTTGAACAGAAAATAAATAGGATTTATAAAAAAGCATTATCAATAGAAATTGTTGATTTATTAACTTCCATCAGTAGACTTATTCAAGAATCGGAAGCCAGCGATCTAAATGGGAAAGTTATTTCTTTATTTTCAGAAGGAAAAATAGGACCACAATATTTTAAATATCTATTAACTCAAATCGTAACTGATGGTAATGATCAAAAAATTCTCAGAAAATCGACTAGAATAAAAGAAATCAGTAAAAAAGTCCTTCGATGGTCATATAAATTAATAACTCAGTTAGAACAACAATCTGGCGAATATCAGGAAGACGTACCTATCGATTATGAAATTCGTTCAAGAAAAGGGAAAAACGAAGTAATTTTTACTGGTAACAAAGAGGGTGCTGATCTTACTATAGATACTAATACGTTCGATCAAACAGCGACAGACGAGGTGTCCTTAATACGCTATTCAAAAAAATCAGACTTTCGGCGAGGTATAATCAAGGGTTCTATGCGATCTCAAAGGCGTAAAATAGTAATTTCCGAAGTGTTTCAAGCAAATGTGCACTCCCCTCTTTTTTTGGACAGACTAAAAAAAAAGTTTTTTTTTTCTTTTGAGATCTCCGGTTTGATTAAACTTCTTTTTCAAAATTGGTTGGGTAAAGGGGAAACATTAAAAATTTTAGAGTATACAGAAGAACAAACAAAAAGAAACGAAAAAAAAGAAAAGAACACAAGAAGGGCCAGTGCCCGAATCGAAATAGCAGAAGCCTGGGATAGGATTCGACTTGCACAAATAATAAGAGGTTGTATGTTAGTAACTCAATCTATTTTTAGAAAATATATTTTATTACCTTCATTCATAATTATGAAAAATATTGGACGTATACTTCTATTTCAACTTCCTGAATGGTCTGAGGATTTTGAGGAGTGGGATAGAGAGATACATATTAAATGTACTTATAACGGTGTTCCATTATCCGAAAAAGAATTTCCGAAAAAGTGGTTGACAGACGGTATTCAGATAAAGATATTATTTCCTTTATCTTTGAAACCTTGGAACAAATCCAAACTAGGATACTCTCAGAAAGATTTACAAAAAAACAAAAAAAATGATTTTTGTTTTTTAACAGTTTGGGGAATGGCAACCGAACTTCCTTTTGGTTCACCCCGAAAACGACTTTCCTTTTTCAAACCCATTTTTAGGGAATTGAAAAAAAAAATTAGAAAATTCAAAAAGAAGTATTTTCGCATTTTAATCATTTTCAAAGGAAAAACAAAATTACTTAGAAAACTTTCAAAAGAAGCAAAAAAATGGGTTATCAAAAGTGTTATTTTGATAAAAAAAAAACTAAAAGAACTTTCAAAAATAAACCCAATTCTATTATTTCGGCGTGAAATATATAAATCGAGCGAATTTACAGAAAAAAAAGATTCTCAAATAAACAATCAAACAATTTCCGAATCGGCGAATGAAAGTGCATTTCCGGATTGGACAAATTTTTCATTTAAAGAAAAAAAAATGAAGGATCTGGTTGATCAAACAAATACAATTCTAAATCAAATCGAAAGAATCTCAAAAGATAAAAAAAAAGTAATTACAAGAATAAATAATCTTAGCAGTACTAAAAAAACAAATTATAATGGTAACAGATTAGAAAAATGGCAAATATTAAAAAGCATAAATGCTAGAATAATTTGTAAATTACCTTTTTTTTTTCAATTTTATATTCAAAGAATATACACAGATATTTTTGTATCTAGCATTAATATTCCGAAAATAAATACAGAAATTTTTCTTGAATTAATCAAAAAAATTATTGAAAAATACATTTACAATAATCCAAGAAAACAAGAAATAAAAAAAAAAACACACACAATTTCGTTTATTTCAAAGTCACTTAATAATAATATTAGTAATCAACGAACTAATTCCCATAGTTTTTATGACTTATCCGACGTATCACAAGCATACGTCTTTTATAAATTATCACAAATCCACGTTAGTAATTCTTATAAATTTAGATCTGTTCTTCACTATCAAGAAATCCCTTTTTTTCTTAAATCCAAAATAAAGGATTCTTTTGAAACACAGGGAGTGATTCATTCGAAATCGGGGGGTAAGAAACTTTCGAGTTATGAAATAACTCACTGGAAAAACTGGTTAAGAACACATTATCAATACAATTTATCTCAGATAAAATGGTCTAAATTAATACCAGAAAAATGGCGAAATACGGTTCGTCAGGGTCATAGCCCTAAAAATGCCATTTGGTTAAAATGGCATTCATATAAAAAAGACCGATTACTTGGTTTCAAAAAACAAAAACAATTGAAATTTTATTCATTATCTAATCAAAAAGATAATTTTCAAAAAGACTATAGGTATAATCTTTTATTATATAAATTTTTTAATTATGAAAATAAAACGGAATGCTTTTTTTATAGATCTTCGTTTCAAGAAAATAACAGCCAAAATATTTCTTACACGCTTAAAGAGACTCTTTTTAATAAGCTGAGAAACCTCTCTAGTAATAATTATCTAGATAATAATAATAATCTAAGAAGGGTCGATACTCTATATATGGAAAAACTGGCGAATAGAAAATATTGTGATTCGAAAATTATCAACGTTAATCGTAAAGAAAAAGTTGATAGTAGGACCTATATCACGATCGATAACAACAGGGATCAAAATACTCAAATTATTACTAAAAAAGCTCTTTATTATCTTATGAGTCCAGAAAAAAATCCACCAAATTTTTACAAAGGTTTTTTTGATTGGATGGGAATGAATGCACAAATGTTAAAGCATCCCATATCAAATCTGGAATCTTGGTTCTTTCTAGAATTTGTATTACTTTATAGTGTATATAAAAAAAAACCTTGGTTTATACCAAGTAAATTACTTCTTTTTAATTTGAGTAGAAATGCAAATCAAAACAGTAGTGAAAATAAAAAGATCAATGAAAACGAACGCATAAGTCGAAGAGATCTTGGATCCATTCTCTCAGAACACAAAAATATTCAAGAAAGTTATGTAAAGTCAGAGATGCAACAAGGGAAAAAGAAAAAACAATACAAAAACAAGACGGAAGCAGTACTATATTTCTTCCTGAAACGCTATTTGCTTTTTCAATTGAGATGGGGCGATACTTTAACTCAAAGAATGATCAATAATATCAAGGTATATTGTCTCCTGCTTAAACTCATAGATCCAAGAAAAATAACTATATCCTCGATTCACAAGAGAGAAATGAGTTTGGATATAATGCTAATTCGGAAGAGTTTAACTTATACAGAATTGCTCAAAAAGGGAGTTCTAATTATAGAACCTATTCGTCTGTCTGGAAAAAAAGATGGACAATTTCTTATGTATCAAACCCTAGGTATTTCGTTGATTCATAAAAGGAAACCCCAAACTAATCAAAAATACCAAGAGCAAGGATATTGTTCTAAAAATCATTTTGGTAAAACTATTTTAACACACCAAAAAATAACTGAAAATAAAGATAAAAAAATTTTTGATTTGTTTGTTCCCGAAACTATTTTATCGTTTAGACGTCGTAGAAAATTGAGAATTTTAATTTGTTTGAATTCAAAGAATAGAAATGGTATAGATAGAAATCTAGTATTTTCGAATGAAAAGAACCTAAAAAATAGCACCCAAGTTTCACTTGACAATAAGCACCTTGATAGAGACAAAAATAAATTAATGAAATTAAAGCTTTTTCTTTGGCCTAATTATCGATTAGAAGATTTAACTTGTATGAATCGTTATTGGTTTGATACGAATAATGGCAGTCGTTTCAGTATGTTAAGAGTACGTCTGTATCCACGATTGAAAATTTATGGATAATACATGTTTGCTATATATTATATACGCTACGATACCTATCTATTATAGTATTATGGTATAGGAAGTATAGGAAAGCAAACAAATATAAATATACGGATCATACGTCTTGTCTCCGATTTCATTAATGTTTCAATTGAATCTCAAAAGGAATTAACAGAACCTTAGAACTTTCTCCATTTGCGATCTAAATTAAAATGATTCGATCGAAAAACGAACCAATCCTTTATCTATTCCTCTCTAAAGCCAATTTAAAATTGCATTAATGTATTTTTTTCAGAAAATTAGGAATTCATATTCATAACGAACTTCAGATTATATTATTGTATATACGACAATTCAAATTAATGACATTATTATTATTACTGCTCGGTAAAATCCATATCTGTAAATTAAGGGAAGGGGATTTTTTGTATGGTAAAAAATTCATTCATTTCGGTTATTTCTAAAAAAGAAAACGAAGAAAACAGAGGGGCTATTGAATTTCAAGTATGTAGTTTCACCAATAAGATAAGGACACTGACTTCACATCTGGAATTGCACAAAAAAGACTCTTCATCCCAAAGAGGTTTGCGGAAAATTTTGGGAAAACGTCAACGACTCCTAGCCTATTTGTCAAAAAGTAATAGAAAGCGCTATAAAGAATTAATTGGTGAGTTAGGTATTCGCGAGATCAAAACTCGTTAATTTAATTTGGAACGCGATAACATTTCAGCTTAATAGTTTAAATTTTGATCAACGTTTTTTTACTTTCAGCAATGCATGGAAGAATTGCGCGAGAAAAACTTTTGGTTGTACAAACTATAAGAAAAGACCTCATGTTAATCAATACGGGCCCTCACCACCCCATCAATACACGGTGTTTTTCGACTGGTTATTACTTTTGGTGGTGAAGCTGTTATTGACTGTGAACCAATATTAGGTTATTTACATAGAGGGATGGAAAAGATTTCGGACAATCGAACAATTATACAATATTTTCCTTATGTAACACGTTGTGATTATTTAGTTATTATGTTCACCGAAGCAATAACCATAAATGGACTCGGGCGGCTAGAAAATATCCAAGTACCTATAAAGGACTAGCTAGAGCTATTATGATGTTGGAATTGAGCCGTACCCCTTCCGATTATATTATGGCTCATCCCTTTCATTATGGCAGATATTGGGGTACAGACCCCATTCTTCTATATTTTGCGAGAACGAGAATTAATATATGAAGTATTCGAAACTGCACTGCTACCGGTATGCGGATAATGCACAATTAGTTTCGTATCGGAGGGGTTACTGCTGATCTACCTCATGGTTGGGTAGATAAATATTTGGATTGTTGCGATTATTTTAAAAGATGTTTAGTCCTATATTTAACGCTTGTATTAGGAATCACACTAGGCGTATTAGTAATTATTTGGTTAGAAAGAGAAATATCTGCGACGCTACAATAACATATTGGACCCGTTGTCAGGACCAATGTTACGGGCGTCCGGAATACAATGGGATCTTCGTAAAGTTGATAATTATGAATGTTATGAAGAATTTAATTGGGAAGTTCAATGGCAGAAGGAGGGCGATTCGTTAGCTCGTTATTTAATCCGAATTGGCGAAATGGTGGAATCTGTCAAAATTATTCAGCAAGCTCTAGAAGGAATTCCGGGGGGCCCCTATGAGAATTTAGAAATCCGACGCTTTAATAGAATAAAAGATCCTGAGTGGAATAATTTTGAATATCGATTCATTAGTAAAAAACCGGCCCCCGCATTTGAGTTATCGAGACAAGAACTTTATGTAAGAATCGAAGCGCCAAAGGGCGAATTGGGAATTTATTTGATAGGAGATCAGAGTGCTTTTCCGTGGAGATGGAAAATCCGCCCGCCGGGTTTTATCAATTTGCAAATTCTTCCTCAGTTAGTTAAAGGAATGAAATTGGCTGATATTATGACAATACTAGGTAGCATAGATATCATTATGGGAGAAATTGATCGTTGAAATGATAATTGATACAACAGGAGTACACGCTATCAATTCTTTTTCTATTTGGTAGATAAATATTTGGATTGTTGCGATTATTTTAAAAGATGTTTAGTCCTATATTTAACGCTTGTATTAGGAATCACACTAGGCGTATTAGTAATTATTTGGTTAGAAAGAGAAATATCTGCGACGCTACAATAACATATTGGACCCGAATACACCGGGTCGTTGGGAATTCTTCAAGCTATAGCAGACGGTACAAAACAAAACTACTTTTTAAAGAGAATCTTCTTCCATCTAGAAGAGATATTCGTTTAGTCAGTATCGGACCATCCCTAGCAGTCATATCCATTATTACTAACTTTTTTAGTAATCACTTTTAGCTATCGCTTTATTCTAGCTGATCTTAGTATTGATATTTTTTTTTTGACTTCTTATGTCGCGATATGGCTCAAATAATAAATTAGGTGGATATAAGGGCTGCTGCTCAATCAATTAGTTATGAAATACCATTAACTCTACATGTATTATCTGCGATTTGGTAAGACACAAAATTTACCCCATATTCTTTTTTTTTTTTAAGTGAAATTTGAATATTTATAAAAAATGTAAATTGGCGGGTTTGAAACGGGGTAAGGTATGATCGTGGTTGTAAAAATAACTATAAGAAATCAAAGTATTTTGGCCCTCGCTCATAAACCAATTACTCTGTTTCTCATATCAATTTTAATGACCAAAGCTCATAAATTTTCATCTTGTTACAAAAAGGTAAATGATCATCTTCTAGTGTTTGATGTCCAGTGAAAGAAAACAGCTTCGAAATTCGCAGTAAAAAGATTGAGTCTCATTTCCTATGTACAAGAATTACGCCAAAGTAAATATAAGCAAATAGAAGTAGTAAAGAAAAACTATTTACCCCAAGACTCGTTGCTTAGTTATCATGGCTTGAAGCGGGTTAAACAGATCCATTCTTTGGAGTTCGTGCTATCGTTTATATCTATTACTATACATGATGCGAATTGTCGAAAAGATTGAGCAAGACTGAGTGGATGGTTAGGAACACCAAGGTACACAAAGGATTAGTAATAGAGATTTTATACGTTATCGGAAAAAATTCCACATCACATAATAAAAGAAATACTAATTGGGGCTTTAAATTTGTAGAAATGATCGAGTAGTACTCCCCAGAATTCCGATCCAGAGTATGCTGCTATCCACCGAAAAATGAATTACTATCAGGAACGAAGTAATCCTTTACTTACTTCATTTTTTATAAAAAAAGTAAAGGATGAGATCAATTCAGACGCCCTTTAGTATAGCAGACAGAATTCCGTTGATCTAATTCGGGACCTTTCGATTACTTTTGACTCTATCTATCCTATAAAAATTTCAATATTAAAGAATATCGAAGCAGTCCTTAGATTTATGTGTGACCCTCGAGGAGCCGTATGAGGTGAAAATTTCATGTACGGTTCTGTAATAGCGATGATAATTGTGATCTTATCACCGACTAGAATTATCTAACAGTTTAAGTACAGTTGATATAGTTGAAGCACAGTCTAAATATGGTTTGTGGGGGTGGAATTTGTGGCGTCAACCTATAGGATTTCTCACAACAACCATGGGCTTATTCATTCCGAGTAACTCCTATTCCTCTTTAGACTAGGGTCACTCCTGCTCGAAAGCGACTGAACTCTCTTGGAAAGACAGACCCTTGCCCGCGTGAACAGTATTGGCTCGTGAGCAACGTTGATTCTTCTCAACTACCGTTGACCCTCCTATTCATCTTCTTTATTCCAGGTGTGCTCTCTGAGCTTCATCTTTAAAGCATGGAATGCACCAATCAAAGACTATTTCAAGGAAGACAAAGAATGTTGTTAAAACGCTCATTCTCGTTGCTGAAATCCCATTTTCTTATATCGAGCCCGATCCTCCTTCGTCGATCCTCGCTTATTAGTTGGCCTCCCAGGAGAACTTTTTCATGAAGCTAAGCTGGAAACACCTTTTTTTGGGCATCGATCCGATATTCATAAGAAACCTGAGAAAGGTGATCAAAATCCCAAAAGCCCTTCTTTTTTGCTTGTTTCAACCCGGCCTAAAAGCGAAGATCATAAGTGGGTTCCTTCTTCTAACTGATGAAGCTCATCCCGGTGCCAAGCATCGGATTAGGATTCTGCCCGACGAGCACAATCAGTGGGACAAAGAGTGGAGGTTGGAGCAAAAGTATACCGCATAGATAGAAGGGCTCCATCGAGGGGGTCGCTAATGACTCTTTTACTACGCCAGTGTCGCTGTCTTTCGCTGAACACAAAAAAAATGCTTATTGAACTTGAATCATAAGCATTCTTCCCATTCCATTCCTGTAGGTGAAGCATTTTATGGAACATATTCCATTGCTGTTACCATTCCACTCCTGCCGCACCTTTCATTCATGTTACGATCAGAATTCCTCGGCTGACAGAAGGGGAACGGCTACATATTCAACTACGTAGTTTTGCCGCCCACTTCGACAGAGCTGAGCTTGATGGGTGGGAGTACCGACCACATAACAATTCATTCTCGTGTGTAGCGGGCCATGTCTCCCGAACGATCATAGTACGGCCGCTCATCTAATATCAAATGAATCCAAATCCCTCGCAGGATAATCAATAGAAGCACTGAAAGTAGATCTCCCCCAACCCATAGCATAGCCGGAAGGGATAGCGTATCCACAGAAAAGAGAGTGAAACGGAGTCCTCACTGAAGGGGAACTACTGAAACTTCTCTTCCGTCTTCGATCTCTTCGACCTCTGGTCCGCTATGCTCTTTGTCACTATACCCTCTTTCACCTAGTTTTCCTTTCTTTCCCACCAGTGGCCACCAGCCGATAAGACTGAAAAACCACTAACCAAAACGGATGAATTGCTTGCAGGCTTGCTAACGTAATGACACCACTAAGTAAGGAGTCAACAACCCCATCATAAAGATCGGCGTATAGACAGCCAGCCTTTATTTATATTTATGACGATTTCTGATCGGAGGTAGTTTATTCACTTATAACAAGGCCCTTTCCGGGAAACATCAAAAGTGTATTTATTTATTCTAACTCAACTCTGCAAGCCGGGCCGGGCGTTCTAAAGCTGGGCTGCAAGCCATTTAGCTAAGCTCAGTTCAGTCGTTAAAGTAGTGTTAGCCAAGACTTGACTCAACGAGGAATAGCCGTCATCTCACTTTCGATAGCGTCTCCCTCACTCTGAGATCGCCTGCACCTTCTTTTTGCACTAAGAGCTCCTCGGCATTCATATTAATTCCAGCAGCTCCTTATTTATGTAGGAGCTATAAATGTTTTAATCATTTTTGCTGTGATGTTCATGAATGGTTCAGAATATTACAAAGATTTTCATCTTTTGACCGTTGGGGATGGAGTTACTTCAATGGTTTGTACAAGTCTTTTTATTTCACTAATTACTACTATTTCGGATACGTCCTGGTCTAAGATCTCTCTCACTCGGTAAAGTTTGTTCATCGGGAGGTAAGGCCCGTAAGATCTGGTCACACAGCGGACTGGAATATGAGCGTGTAAGGTAAGGCGCTGGCGCGGTAAGAATTTGTTATAGCCAGGAGGGCGCGAGAGTAGAGTCAGTCGTAATACTAGGTCGGGGGAGCTGGTAGACCAAAAAAGGGACAAGGAAATTTCACCTTTTCACAATACAAATAAAGAAGGCTAGGGCATTGGGACTAGACCCGGAACACAGGAGATCTGTTTCACTTTTTTTTCTAATACGTAGAAGAGGCAATGAAGATGGAATGGTTGTATACCGAGGCAACGCTCTTTTTCTTCACCAGACTCTTTACATTATGCATAGGCGACGCCACAACTTAGTTTTTCAGCTTGTGAAAGTGATCTCTTTGCTTGCTGTTTACTGATTATTATTAATCTTTATAGTCCAAACGGGGTTCTGGTTTTCTTACTTTATGTTTCGGAGTCATTTGATCAAGGGATCAAGTCCTAATTAGAAATATCTTAAGAGAAGACAAGAAATCGTTTGGATTCGAGGCGAAACCCTTCTCCGCCGTTACGGAGTTCTTCTGCTCTAATCTCCAAAATCGAAGGTCAGCTGACTGAGGAGTTAGTATTGATTCATGCAAAGATGCTCCTCAGAAGCTGGAGTAAGGAATTGTCCACCTCACCGCCCTGAAGAGCAGTGGCTCTCTTGTTTTGCACGCCTACAGAGAGAGACTCCAAAAAAAAAGTACCAACACAACATCGAAAGAAAGAGCAATCAACTATATGCTTAACTCATGCCCCAAGGTATGATCGTGGTTGTAAAAATAACTATAAGAAATCAAAGTATTTTGGCCCTCGCTCATAAACCAATTAGGAAGAAAATTAATTCGGATTACTCATTGATTCGTTTGGTATCTAAATAAAAATCTAAGATCTAAGATCATTTATAAATTAGTTTACTAGACCGAAAACTTATGACGTTCAAAAATGTATAGATCCAATGTCACATTCAGTAAAGATTTATGATACATGTATAGGATGTACTCAATGTGTCCGGGCGTGTCCCACCGATGTATTAGAAATGATACCTTGGGACGGCTGTAAAGCTAAACAAATTGCTTCTGCTCCAAGGACCGAGGATTGTGTTGGTTGTAAGAGATGTGAATCTGCTTGTCCAACCGATTTCTTGAGTGTTCGGGTTTATTTATGGCATGAAACAACTCGCAGTATGGGTCTAGCTTATTGATATTGATACCTTCCTTAAAACTTTACTTGAATACATTTTTTATCGACAAAACCCGTGCTCAACTTCAAAGTTTTGGGGCACGGATTTTTATGGCCCAAGTATATCTTGTCTTTACCATGAACCAATTTCCTTGCTTAACACTAACGGCAGTTTTCTCAATATTTGGGGGTTCTTTAATTTAATTTTTTCCACATAAAGGAAAAAGATTCCCCCGTTAGTATACGATGTGTATCAACGTCTTCTAACGACTTATGCACTCTGCTATCATTTCCAATTAGATGATCAACTAGTTGAAGATTATAAATCTTATGGATACATTTTTTTATTTCGATTGGAGATTAGGAATAGATGGACTCTTGTAACTACTTTGTAGTGTAGCTGCTTTAGCGGCTTGGCCAGTTACTCGAGATTCTCGATTATTTCATTTCCTGGTGTTAGCAACGTACAGTGGGCAAATAATATTATTTTCGTTTCGGGACTTTTTACTTTTTTTCCTCATGTGGGAGTTATAATTATAATTAATTCCCGTTTATTTACTTGTATCCATGGGGGGGAACATTTGCACTGGGCTAAAAAATTCATTTTGTATGCGGTAGGGTTTTCTTTTAATGAGAGTTTATTACTATTGGTTTATATGATTCTACTGAACCAACATTCTATTTTGAAATATTAGCCCCGCAGTGCTCTCCCGCGGCCTTGGAAATAAAATTATATATATATATAATTTTTTATGGTTCTTGCAGTCAAATTGCCAACCATATCCCCTATGGTTACCAGATTACGCACATAGAAGCGCATTTTATAGTACTTGTATGCTTTTCGCTGGAATCTTATTAAAAATGGGGGGCGTATGGATTAGTTCGAATCAATATGGAATTATCCCCCCACGCACATTTTATATTTTCTCCCTGGTTGATAATAATAAGTGCAATGCAAATAATTTATGCAGCTTGAATACCCTTGGGCCCTCGAAAAAAAGAATCGCCTATATCTCCATATCTCATACGGGTTTTCTAATTATAGGAATCGATTGTATTACTGATTTGGGACTCAACGGAGCCCTTCTTACAAATCCTTACAAATCCGGGGTCCATAATCAAGGAAGAGTTTGAAAGATTAAATATCTTGTATCCGTAGAACATTTGGCGTAACATAGATAATAAATAGGAGTTAATACCAATTGCCATTACAAAAGTAACTTAGGGCTTTTGTTATTAAAAGAGATTTTTGGATTCTAAAAAAGACTATTAATTCGGCAACAAAATCACCCCTACCCGGCAGTGCATCAAGGGAAGCGATCAAAAAGCTACTCAACATCGTGAATATTTTTGGCATTGGAATAGCTACCCCCCCATTTCGTTTTTTCACTATCAGCTGAAAAGATTGAAGTTATTCTAACTAATTCTTTGTTTTTGTTATAGATAATTTTTTCTTATGGTAAGTAAGAAAACAACTAATGTGGCGAGAACCTAGCGAATTACTACTAATACTGTAGTGATTCGCCAGGTTCTCATCAGTTCACACAAGGTTTTTCTCTAATATATGGTATAAACTTTTATATTTTGAATCCTTTTTGAATTCAATTAAATGTAAATGACCCATAACTATGGATCCCTATTCCTAATAAATTCACTCCAAAATAGCAGATCCAAATTATAATAAATCCAACAGATGCCACAATTGCTGAACTTGTACCCTTCCACTTTATATTTGTTCGAATATGTAAATAAATCGCGAATACTATCCAAGTAATAAAAGCCCAAGTTTCTTTTGGATCCCAACTCCAATAGGATCCCCACGCTTCGTTAGCCCATACGGCGCCCGAAAGAATTCCTATGGTTAAAAAGATAAACCCTAGACTAATAACTCGATAACTCCAATAATCCAATTGTTGAATCAATTGCGATCTGTAATAATTCCTTGGAGAAAAAAACGAGCTATTTGCAAAAACATTACTCCGTATATTCATATATTCGACCCCCCCCAAAAAAAATGATTCATGTAAAAAATGATTACTCATAGAGTAAAACTTTCTTTTTTTTTTACATGTAATGACTAGAAGAGATACTGATAATAATGATCCACATAAAAGGGCTGCATAGCCTAATATCATCATACTTACATGCATTATTAGCCACTCGGATTGAAGGGCGGGTACTAATATTGTGGATTCGCGTATTTCAGTTAAAAGACCTGAAGTAGCAAAGCCCTGGGTAAAAATAGTACTTGGGCCTATTATTGTACTTAAAAGGTTGTTATTTTTTTTTAAATGTGGAACTATATGAATAAGGGAAAAACTCCAGGAAAGACAGATTAACGATTCATATAAATCACTTAAGGGAAAATGACCTAAATAAATCCAACGAGTAATTAATAATACTGTTATACAGAAAAAAGTCATTATCCTGCCTCTTTCGGATGAAGCATAGAGTTTTACGAGTTCATCGACTAAAAAAGTTATCAAATGAATTGTAATTATAATTGAAACGATCGAAAAAGAAATATGAATTAATATATGCTCTAAGGTTGAAAATATCATAAAAAAGGAATCCCTAAATTAGAAAATAAAAATGCAATTCCCAATTGCATTCATTATTCATTTATAGGATTATTATTATAGGTCCCATTTCTTTTTTTTTTAGTAAATTGAATGCCGCCACTCGGACTCGAACCGAGATGCTCTCGCACTGCTTCCTAAGAGCAGCGTGTCTACCAATTTCACCATAGCGGCTTGTCTTGGATTCATAATAGCCTATGAATAAGCAATCGTCTAGATTTAAGAATGAAATCGGGTGTAATAGTTTTTAGGAAATATTCAAATTGATGAATAAAAATTTTAGGTATTTGAAGGTTCATTATTTTAATTTCAGGCTAGGGTCATAATTTTATTGTGTATTTTCTATTACTACTTTATCGTGATTTGCACTTTTTTTGTAAAACCATACAGTCTATGGGTTAGAATCGCCTCAAAAAAATGGCTGTTTGCTTTTTTGACTTATTTAAAATTTCCACATATTTATTCAGAAAACACCTTAACTAAGTAAGTATTTTTGCGTAGATTAATGCTGATATATCTAGAAGGGGTCTATATAGTAGATTAGCAAAGAAAGAAAGTTATACAAAAACTAAAATTTAGTATCTTGTTTTTTTGTCAACAAGACGGACGTCTTTTCTTTTTATTTTTAATTCGGAAAGGTAATATAGAAAAATTCTTATTCTAAATTCTATTCTAAAATCCAAATTATCGAATTCCATTTCGTAGTGTTACTCACTACGAAATGGAATTCGATAATTTGGATTTTATATTTGATAGGAAATGACTTCAAAAAAGTGAGTCGAGTCTATTTAGATTATTCAAACATGTTATGTTTTAATATTTTTTTTTACTTATTTTATTTGTTTGTCGCTCAAAAAACTTTTTGAATTTCCGGTAGAAAGAGATTTACCTAAGGAAAGCGCTTTTAATGCTGTCCAATACCCCCTCCTTTTCCAAAAATTTTTATGAATACGCTTTTTTGATGCAGAAGTACGTTTTTTTGGAACTGCCATTTAAATAAAAATTAAAAAATTACTCAGTGGTATAACTGGATGTGAAAGACATCTATTGTTCAAAAAAATCTAAACTCAAGGAGTAGATAAGATGGGGTAAAAATATGGGAAAATCTCAAAAAAAAAATGACTAATTTCTAAAATTAGAAATAAAGAAGAATGAAGAATATTGCTAGAAACATGTCAAACTTGGGAAAAATATTTCTATATTTTACTTTAATTTTAAAAGTGAAAAGAGACTAATAATTTGTTTCTTTTTGTCATTGGATTTGACCAATTAGAACTTTAGAACTTCTTGGTTTGAATATTTGCAGTATTTAACAGAAACTCAGAAAGAATTAAGTTAAAAAGAAATACAAATTCTATTTTCAGTTTGTGCATATCTTCATTTTTTGTTTATTCACTCAAAACTACTTGTTACAAATAACATCTTGTTGTTGCATCGAAACATATAAATGTTCACTAATCTAGCTAACATTGAACTTGGTAAAATGAAATGGTTGAATAATTGAAAAATGAGATTATTCAGGAATACACATTGAATGCTGAGCGGGACTTCTTGTTTTTCCAAAAACAACAAAAAATCTTCGGCGTATGTGGGCTTTTCCTAGTATTTTGTTGTTAAGTATAGTTATGCTTTTTTCAATGAAATTGTCTATTCAGCAAATAAATAGCAGTTCTATCTATCAATCTGTATGGTCTTGGATCATCAATAATGATTTTTCTTTAGAATTCGGTTACCTGGTTGATCCACTTACTTCTATTATGTCACTGTTAATCACTACTGTTGGGATTCTAGTTCTTATTTATAGTGACAATTATATGTCTCATGATCAAGGATATTTGAGATTTTTTGCTTATATGAGTTTTTTCAATACTTCCATGTTTGGATTAGTTACTAGTTCCAATTTGATACAAATTTATTTTTTTTGGGAACTAGTGGGAATGTGTTCGTATTTATTAATAGGTTTTTGGTTTACACGACCGGTTGCAGCAAATGCTTGTCAAAAAGCGTTTGTGACTAACCGTGTAGGGGATTTTGGTTTATTATTAGGAATTTTAGGTCTTTATTGGCTAACAGGCAGTTTTGAATTTCGAGATTTGTTCGAAATATTCAATACCTCGATTTATAACAATGAAGTTAATTTTTTAGTTGGAACTGTATGTACTTTCTTATTATTTGCCGGTGCAGTTGCCAAATCTGCCCAATTCCCCCTTCATGTATGGTTACCTGATGCTATGGAAGGTCCTACTCCTATTTCGGCTCTTATCCATGCTGCTACTATGGTAGCTGCGGGGATTTTTCTTATCGCGCGACTTTTTCCTCTTTTGATAGTAATCCCCTCCATACTACATCTAATCGCTTTTATAGGTATAATAACAGTAATTTTAGGAGCTACTTTAGCTCTTGCCCAAAAAGACATTAAGAGAAGTTTAGCTTATTCTACAATGTCTCAACTGGGGTATATGATGTTAGCTCTAGGTATGGGGTCTTATCGAGCTGCTTTATTTCATTTGATTACTCATGCTTACTCAAAAGCATTGTTGTTTTTAGGATCTGGCTCTATTATTCATTCTATGGAAGCTATTGTTGGGTATTCTCCAGATAAAAGCCAAAATATGGTTTTTATGGGGGGTTTAAAAAAACACGTGCCAATTACAAAAACTGCTTTTTTATTAGGTACACTTTCTCTTTCTGGTATTCCACCTCTTGCTTGTTTTTGGTCCAAAGATGAAATTCTTAATGATACTTGGTTGTATTCACCAACTTTCGCAATAATAGCCTGGGCTACAGCAGGATTAACTGCATTTTATATGTTTCGCATCTATTTACTTACGTTTGAGGGTCATTTAAACGTTAATTTTCAAAATTACAATGGAAAAAAAAGTAGTTCTTTCTATTCAATATCTTTATGGGGTCAAGACGGAATGAAACCTATTAACAAAAATTTTCCTTTATTACTAATAAAAAATAACGAAAGTTTTTCTAAGAATCCACACGAAAATAGAAAAAAAACCATGCAATCCTTTCTTATTATTAATAATTGGGACAATAAAAAAATTGCGCTATATCCTCACGAATCGGGTAATACTATGTTATTCCCTCTACTTGTATTGATTTTATTTACTTTGTTCATTGGATTCCTAGGAATTCCTTTCAATCAAGAAGGCATAGATTTGGATATCGTGTCCAAGTGGTTAACCCCACCTGTAAACCTTTTACAGCAAAAATTTAATAATAATAAAATTTTTGATTGGTCTGAATTTGTGATAAAAAAAAGAGGGGAGTGCACATTTGCTTGAAACACTTCGGAAATTACTATTTTACGCCTTTGAGATCGCATAGAACCCTTGATTATACCTCGCCGAAAGTCTGATTTTTTTGAATAGCGTATTAAGGACACCTCGTCTGTCGCTGTTTGATCGAACGTATTAGTATCTATAGTAAGATCAGCACCCTCTTTGTTACCAGTAAAAATTACTTCGTTTTTCCCTTTTCTTGAACGAATTTCATAATCGATAGGTACGTCTTCCTGATATTCGCCAGATTGTTGTTCTAACTGAGTTATTAATTTATATGACCATCGAAGGACTTTTTTACTGATTTCTTTTATTCTAGTCGATTTTCTGAGAATTTTTTGATCATTACCATCAGTTACGATTTGAGTTAATAGATATTTAAAATATTGTGGTCCTATTTTTCCTTCTGAAAATAAAGAAATAACTTTCCCATTTAGATCGCTGGCTTCCGATTCTTGAATAAGTCTACTGATGGAAGTTAATAAATCAACAATTTCTATTGATAATGCTTTTTTATAAATCCTATTTATTT